TTGAGAACATATCTAAATAATAGATATCTGTGTAACAATTTATGTTCTGGGGTTTACATATACTCATATGTTTTGTTATAATTGAAATTGAGAAAGACTTTTTGATTGAAAAAAAATCAATACTGATTAGTTCTGTCTCAATTTGTATTTTCTTATGTCATTAGGAAAACACAATTTGAGATTCAAATCCTAGAATCGTTCATGAATTCGAAGTAAGCAGTCAATAGTTAATGGTTCCAATTTGTCGGCTGAAAATACACATTTTCTTTTTTTTTTCTCAATAGCAATAGAAAAGCGAGAGAATGTTTTTAGCATTGTCTATTTTCAGATACTATACAATCAATCGAAGGGGTGGATCAAATCCAATCAAAAAAGGGGTGGTTCTTTTATGAAAAAGGATTAAGAAAACCGGGCAAATTTCACTATTTTGTATCATTTTGGCGGCATGGCCGAGCGGTAAGGCGGGGGACTGCAAATCCTTTTTCCCCAGTTCAAATCCGGGTGTCGTCTGATCAACAAAAAACTCGAAATCTCTTCTCTTCTGTTCTGCTGATATAACTCGCAGAATTCCTCCCTGGTAGAAGCATAGGAAACAGACTGTTGATACTTTACTGTGTTTGATTCTAAACACGTGGTCTGAAGGTTTTCTAAAATAAAAGATAAAGATTGTGAATCTTCGTTCGTATCTAGGATTCAAGAAAATATTCTAATCTACTGGTCTACTGGCAGAGGGGCTATCAAGACTTCACGACTCCCTTCTATTACTAAGGGAGTGTCTATCTAATAACTGGATCTTGAGTCAGATTGTAGAACCTCCTAGGAAATTCAATTGATAGTTTTGAAAGGGGCAGAAGTTGCTTTATATTATATACGACGGACTCGAGAGAATCTCTGAGTGCTAAGGTATCCAATCAATATTAGATTGGATTAATAATTGACTTTTATAGAAAACGGGGCAAAAAGAAAGGATTTCTTTTTGGCAACCCCCAGTCAAGCCCCCTGTTTCACAGCGATAACCGGGAAGGGGGGTACGGGTTAGATCAAATGGATAAATAGAGGTCTGCAATAGGTAGTGATTTCTCCTTTTTAGTAATTTCTCCCCTTCTGTTTTTTTTACTTAGAAGGTCAACAAAACAAAAAAGAATAGGCCTTATTATTTTATTCTTATTCCTACATCTTTCCATTTACTTGGGATATTACGATATTACTATGTATTTTGATGTATTTTGCTTGGGTTTAATCTTTCCCGATTCGAAATCATAATCGATTTATTAGATTGGTTTCTCAATAGTGTTCGGTCAGAATCCCTTTTTGACTCTGCGCCATTGATTCCACTATTATTAGTGAGGAATAATGGAATAATTCCTTCGTATTTATAGAGATAGGGGACATAATTCACATGGATATAGTAAGTCTCGCTTGGGCTGCTTTAATGGTAGTCTTTACATTTTCCCTTTCACTCGTAGTGTGGGGAAGAAGTGGGCTCTAGAAGTACTGCTAATTGAGTTCAGGAATCAAAGCGTATCAATTGTTTTATAGATCGTTCTGCAACGCATTTTGCACTATTTAATTTTATTAATCGAATCCCATTGGACTCCAACGGAGTAATCTATGATATGAATCATACTCTTTCTTTCACAGAGCTATTTCAGCGATTCCTGTGTTTGTATTTCGAAAAGAAAGGGATTCAGATGATTGGAAATTTATTCCAACCTAAAATTCTTCCGAAATTTTCTATTTCAATCAACAGGAATGGGCTCTTACTATCTTTATAGATAGATAAAGAGGAAGACCGGACTCCTTTTTTTTTTATTTCTTTCCCTCTTTACTCTTCAAAGAAGAAGTCGTTTTGTTAAGTGTATACGCACTTTCTATGAGAAATGATAATGATATAGAGATAGAGATGGTGGTTGTCTAACGAGAGACTATGCAATAATAAGATTTTGCCTCGGGCGAATCACATATTGGGTATTTACCGTTTCCTTATTAGGAAAAATAAATTGAATTCCAAGATATGAATTATTTCATATTGATCGGAACAAATAGATGTAGCAAATTGGGTGTTATGTCAATTTCATAAAATATATAGAATTAATATACACATAATTCTAGATTACAACTTTATAGACTAAGTTTATAGCCTAAAGAGATAGATAGTATGGTAGAAAGAAAGATTTATCTATTTCTATCATACTATCTATCTCTTATAATACTGCTGATTATAGTCTGCTTATTTCATTTAAGTTAAGACATGAAATTGGAATCCTTTTTATTTGACTTCGTCACTTTTTGATAAGAACTCAGAAGGAAAGTTTTATTCAAATGGATTTTCAAATTCAATTGAATTAATCATTTTGACTGACTGTTTTTACGTAAATGATAAGTAGAAAAGCGGTAGGAACTAGAATGAATAGTGCAGTAGCAATAAATGCAAGAATATTTACTTCCATAATCTCATCGGTTTTTTTACTTCGCAATAACTCGGGATTTAATCCCCTAG